ACCCTCGTGTCTCTTTAGTTTCATATCTACTACCCTCGTGTCTCTTTAGTTTCATATCTACTGATAATTATAAAATTTTAAAAAAATAATTTATATATTAAACAATAATTTGAGATGGATCGGACTCGAACCGACGACGGATACCCAATAGATTTACAGTCTACCGCTTTAACCACTCAGCCACCATCTCTAACTTATATTTATAAAAATTTACTGGACTTTCACCTACTTTGGTAATTTATTCTAAAATTTTCAATTTTATATAAAAATAAAACTTATAGTATAAGCTCACCACTATACTACTCTCAATTGAGTTTTTAAAAATAACTACTGTGATGTTTCACTTCGTTAAATTAATTTTTAATCTATTAATTGCAAATAAATAAAAATATCAATATATTATTTACTAAATAGATATCGTAAATTTGTTTACGAAAAAATTTAAATTCTAGGCATCCATTTAATGCTTTATTATTTTTACTACTTTAAAAATTTACTTATGACCGGAATCGAACCGGCACTCCTATGGAATGAGATTTTAAGTCCCACGCGTCTACCTGTTCCGCCACATAAGTTATATAAACTAAACTGTAGTAAATATTAAATTATAAGTTTTTTATATATTCGTTAGTTATAACTACACTTATATAAAAACTTAAATAATATAGTCTTTAAAAAATTTATTAGAAAATAATATAAGTTAAATTCTTGCTTATATAATATTCAGCAATTATTTTGTTTAATGTAGCTTAAAAACCATACTTTTATTTATTAAAATAATTTTCAAACCAGTGATTAAATTTTCCTAGTCCTCTCGTACTAAAGTTAATTCTTATTTATTTTCTTATAATTACAACAGATAGGGACCAAACTGTCTCACGACGTTTTAAACCCAGCTCACGTACCACTTTAACCGGCGAACAGCCGGACCCTTGATAGATTGTCCACCATCAGGATGTGATGAGCCGACATCGAGGTGCCAAACGAGTTTATTAATAAGAACTCTCAAAACTCATAAGCCTGTTATCCCTAGCGTACCTTTTATTCGTTGATCGATATATTTTCTACAAAATTATATCGGGTCAATATGATAGACATATATCCTTAGAATACTTGTAAGTACTCTAATCAAACTCAGTAAAATTCATTTTAATATTGATCTTAATTAAAATAAGATACCCCGAGTTTTTATACTCCTCCGTTACTTTTTAGGAGGAGACCGCCCCAGTCAAACTGTCTTTCTATAACAAAATAATTAATTGATAATATGATTAATTTATTTTTAATTTTTAAATATAATTAAGTAGTTTTCCATTTTTAATATAAATTTCCTACTTGTCTAGTTAATTATAAAAAAAAATTATTTACAGATAACAGTAAAGGTGCATAGGGTCTTCCCGTCTAGTTGTAATATTGTCGCATCTTCACGGAAAATTCAATTTCGTAGAGCTAGTATTGGAGACAGCAGAGCAGTCGTTACACCATTCATGCAGGACGGAACTTACCCGCCAAGGAATTTTGCTACCTTAGGACCGTCAGGGTTACGGCCGCCGTTTACTGGGGTTTAAAATTTTAGCGTTTACCAAAATTTGTTCACCTTGCAGCACCGGGCAGGTGTCAGATTTTATACTTCGTATTTAAATTTAGCAAAATCTTATGTTTTTATTAAACAGTCGCTACTCTCTCTTTTTAGTTGCTTAAAGCCCTCTTTCTCCCGAAGTTACAGAGTCAATTTGCCTAGTTCCTTCAATACTTTTTACTCCTTCGCCATTATATATTCTACTTGTACACTTGTGTTAGAGTTAGTACGGTAAAAAAAATATAAACATTTCCAGCAACTAATCCATTAAATAAATATATTACAAAAAATTTTATGTAATATATTTAATAGATTATTAAGAATTTTATATTTCGTATTCATCAATAAAAATATACATTTAAATTTTAGAAACCGATTTACACTAAATAAGATTATCAAATTTAGCAACCCTTGTACATCAGGCGATAATGATTCTCACATTATGTCTACTACTCATGCTAGCATTATCTATATTGATAAGATATAAAATTTCACAATTTTATTTATTTATACAAAATGTTCCACTACCATCTTTCGATTTATCAATTCGGTAAGTAAAAATTAATCTATTTTCATTTATGATTATTTTTATATTTATTATTTTAAAACAATAATACACTCAATATTAAGCTTTTACGCTTTTTTAAAATGATGGCTGCTTCCAAGCCTACATCTTATTGATAATAATAAAAACAATCTCCAAAATTATTTACTTTTGTAGACCTTATTGTTTAATCTGAGCTGTTTCTCTCTTGACTATAAACCTTAGCGCTAATAGTCTGATTAATATCTAAATAAAACTAATTATTATATACTAATTTTATAATTAACATATTAATTATAGATATAGTTATTTAAACCTAATTTTATAATAAAATATCACCCTACTTAAATAGGTTTCGTGGAAAACCAGCTATAACTAAGTTTGATAAGCCTTTCACCCCTAATTACAGTTTATCCCAAAATTTTGCAACATTTAAGAGTTCGATCCTTAGGTATAAATACCCTTAATCTAACCATAATTAGATCACTTAGCTTCGGGTCTTATATAATTAACTAATTTTCTATCGATTCGTAATATTATTTTATTATAAATTACTCGCTAATTATATAAACTCGCTAGCCCATTATGCAAAAGGTACGTTAAAACATAAAGCCTTAACTGTATTTAGCATTAAATTTTAGGTTCTTTTAAGATATTAAAAATCTTTTCACCTTTCCCTCGCGGTACTTTTTACTATAGAATTTAAATTTTTTAAGTTTTAGAAGTAGATTTCTAATTTTCAATTTCAAAAACTTATTGAAATTTACTAAATAAAATTATTTGAATTAATTTTAATGTTAATAAATTATAAATCTATAAGCATGTAAAATAAATAAAATAAATTCATGCATTATAAGAAATAGAAATTTAAAAGCTTGCATTAATACTAATCTTGGCACTTAAAAATTTTTAATATATTGGATTATACCATAATAATTGGTATATATAGTTTAATTATATGTATAATAAAATAAATATAGAAACAAAAAATAAATATAAAATGATAGTTATTATTTGTAAAAAATATTTTGATTCAATTAGATTTAAAAAATTGAATCTGTTAGAATTGAATAAAAAACTATCTATAGTTTTTTTTGTTAAATATTCTATCATAAATTTTTCTCCAAAAAAAATTGAACTGTATATAAATACATTTCTCATAAACATTTCTGAAATTTTTTTAACAATAAAATCCATATAAAAACCCGATTGTACAAAACGGAAAAATTTAAATTTTATAAGTCTATTTTTTAACATCCTTGTAAATTAATTTTTTAAATTGTATAATTCTTTTAATTTTTTTTTTCTTTCTTCTCTTTTTTTTGAAAAAAAATCTTCATGTTTTTCAATAATAAAGAAAGTGTATAAAAATAAAAATAATCAAAAAACGATCGCAAAAAAAGCGATGAATTGAGATGATACTAAGAATAAAGTGTGTAAAATTTCATAAATTCAATATAAAAATTTACCTGGTAATACAGTTAATATATAATATGTTGTAGACATATTAGCATGGAGTTCATTCATACCTTCAGATTGGTTTTCACTACCTATTAAAGCACTATTTGTTATTTCAAATTCAGCTACATAATGAGATAAACTTATAAAAGTTATTATCATTAATACAATTCTAACTCATTGTGCTAAAATTCTTGTGTAAAATACAACACAAGCAATATAATCAAAAACAACTTCTACTGCACTATTTGGATTTTTACCAGCACCTTTTAAATATGCTAAAAAAAATATACCTAAATCATAAAGTATTAAAGTTGGCATACCTAATATAAATATAAACATCATGAAAATAGAATAATAACTCATAATTAAAGCAGTATGAGCTATTATACTTGTTCAAGCATGGATAAAAAAAAAAACACCAAAAACGTAAGCTACTACAAAAACTAAACCTAAATAATCGTCGATGGATGTTATTTCTTTTTCAGCTTCTACAGTACCACTAGCTGATAAATAATCAGAATCAATAGTATTTTCTTCAGTATTAGGATTACCATAAAAACTAAATAATATGGTTACAAAACCTGTAAATATTAAAAACAATACTATTAAATGTATATATAAAGTATGTGCTAAAATACACATATCTGGATTTGATTTATCAAAATATATAAACTCAAAAATACCACCATAAAAATATGTAAAAAATTGATTTAAACTACTTATATGTCATGATAGTTCTGGATGATATAGTCAAATTAAAGCATTTTCTCTAGAATGTAATAACATTCTATATCAGTCAGCATTAAAAGGATTGTTTTGTACTAAAACATTTAAATATTTGTCTAATAATACAGCATAAAATAATTGAAATGCTGTTGTTGAAAAACTTATAGCTCAATATTGATTAAAAAACATATCATAGCTATCGTCAAAGTTTGAAAGACCTTCCCAAAGATATCATACTTTAAAATCATAGGCTAACATTGATTCTGTTGAAGTGTATATTCAATCTATACCACTAAAAACAATATTACCTAGTAAACCTAATGAAGGTTTAAACAAAGATTCTTCGTAGATATATGGGGTTGTAATTATAACGTCGTCTTGATTAATTTCAATTCCACCTCATTGTTGTATGTGCCCGCTACCCACTTAATTAATTATATAATATTTATAAATAAATAATATACTATTATGATATTTATTAAATTTTTTATAAAATTTATATTAGATTTTTTGATATATCTAAAAGTGATAAAATAAGTTCTAAAAATATGTATCAATTCTTTAAACATTTAGTTAATGAAGTATAGATTCTATATAACTAAGGTATATATTTATGTTTAGCAATAGTTCTATGTTTAATAAAAATTTATTTTTTAATAAAATGTAAAAAATTATTTAAAAATTTTTAAGATATTAATTTTCAATTAAATAACTTTAACAGATATATAGGTAACAATTTTTTATTTAAATAAGATAAGTCTTTTTTATATTTCATTTCAGAAATCATGGCATAAGATAAAGTTCTATAATCAAATTGGATAATTTTAGTTAATTTAATTTTGAAATTTAAAATTTTTTCTGAAAATCTAGAAATTCTTAATCTTCTTTTTTCTGGATTAACTTTATTTTTTAAGGTTCTTCAATTATATCTTTTAAATTTTCTCATACTTATATTTAATTTTTTTTTTATTTTTTTTTTTAATTTGATTAAAAATTTTGAAAAAGTTAATTCTAAAATATCACCCTTATATATATATTTTAACGGATTGATTTCTTGTAAACCGTTTAAAAAAATAAAACCACTTTTTATAAAAATATCAGCATTTCTAAACGTATATGCATACTTTAATTTTAAAGCCATATTTCTTAATGAAAATTCATACTTATGCATTCTACTATTTATATTTAAACTTGCCATGCTTCTTATATGTCTTTTTATAAATTTATAATTGTGTTTTGTTCTATATTTATAAAATTTGTATATATTTCTATTATTATTTAAATATCTTATGTATCTTCTTTTTATGTCATATAATCTATGTAGTCTAAAAAATCTTTTATTTCTTACAAAATATAAATCTAAATTTATTAAATTTATATGTTTTTTTTGTTTATAACTCAATTTTTTGTATTTTTTCATAAAATATCTATATATTTTTTTAGATTTGATTTTTTTTTTAAAAAACTTTCTTTTTGAAAGTCTTGATTTTATTCTAGAAAGGTTAAATATTTTGGATTGTCTTTTTCTAAAAACTGAAAAATATTTTAAAAAGTAAACTAATTCATTAATTTTTGATTTTTTAGACTTTAAACAAGACAGCACTAAATTAAAACTTTTATGCATTTTTCTTTTAAATCTTAATTTATAGTTTAATTTATGTCTATATTTACGAATTTTTCTTTTTTTTTTTAATTTTTTACCAAATCTATATCTGATAGGGTTTTCAAATTTTTTAAATTTTTTTTTTCTTAAAATTTTTTTAAAAAAATAAGTAAATTTTATATATTTAAATATTTTAAATATATAATTTTGTAATTCATTATCAAATAAATATTTAATAATTTTATAGTTATTTAATATGATTAGCTTTAAAATTGAATAACTATATTTTTTATATAATTTTTTTAATATTTTTTTTGTTTTTATTTTTTTTACTCATAATAAATTCATTTAAATTAAAAAATTTATTCTCAAGAAGAGTTTTTTTTTTTTTTTTCAGGTTTTTTTTTTAAAACTATTTTTTTTTTTTTTTGAATAATTTTATTTCTTGTTTCTTCTTCAGTTAATACTATTTTTATTTTATTTTTTTCTTTTGCGCTTAAAGAATTGTTTGGTCTAAGATAAAATAGTGTAAAACCATGTTCAAAACCCAATGTAAATACATTTTTTTTTGATTGTGATTTTTTTTTTTTTGTTAATTCTTTTTTTTTATCAAAACCGTCTATGTAACCTTTTGCCATAGAATTTAAATCAATTTTAAACATATTGTGTTCATTTTGCATTAATTTTAATCTTTTACTTCTTGCTTGTAATCATTCTTTTTTTCATTGTAATTTTCATATATAATTTATCTGTTCTGCTAAATATATTGTTGTTAATGTCGGTGTAGGCATGTTTCCATATATTCTTTTTGCTATTTCTAATTTAAATTTTCTTAAATTTAAGTTAGATCTATATGTGGATCAAGCATTTGTTCAAGTTCTTTGTCCTCTTACAGGTAGTCCTTTAGAATGTCTTAAACCTCTGTATGTATTTAAAAAATCTAAAAAAAATATATTACAATCAACTCTATTTTTTAAATTTCTACTTTTAGGGAAAAAATGCAATAGAATTGATTTGAATTTTTTTCATTCAGCGTCTTTATATGATATAATATTATTATGATAATATTTTTCAAATCTTTCATAAATAATTTTATATGTATAATTTTTTCAGCCATATATTTTATTTTTAGTTGAGTAAAAATTTGTATCTTTATTAAAAATGTATCCGTTTAGTTGAAAAAATTCTTTTATTCTTTAAAATTTAAATTTATAATTATCTATTTTAGAGTTGCATTTAAAAATATTAAATCTAAAAGATTTAAATAACTTTTTAAAAACCTTTGAACTTTTATATTTAAAATATAATTTATTTTTTCTAGATGAATAATAATTTATTAAAACTATTACTCAACCTTGACTTTTTAAAAATAATATTTTACCTAAATAAAAATTTCTCATATTTCAAGATTTTCTCATTTTATTCATATTTATTTGTTTGAATCCTTTGATACCTCTATACTCATTACCAATAAGTCTTATTTTCATAATACAATAGTAATATAAATTTTCATTTAAAAAATAAAATATAACATCATTTAAATATAAAAAACCTAAACTATATTTTTTATATAATTTTATACTATCTCAAACATTATTTCAATACATTGATATACCTGATTTATTTAATATTGGAAGACTTTTTAAACCCATTTAATTAATTATCTTCTAAAAGATTTTGATTTTGATTTTGATTTTTTAGGGTGAACATGTGGTTTTCTTGTTAATATAAATTCACCAAATTTAAAACCTATATGATAGTGACTTATTTTTAGTTCTCTATATTTAAAACCTTTATGTATGAAAAATGTGTTGTCTTTTAAAGAAAGCGGGATTGTAGATGATTTATTCATAATTATTGATATTTTTTTTTTTATTTTTTTTCCTAAAGATTCTTTAAATATTTTTGACATAGTTGATTTTGAAATATATTTTAGTCTTCAATTAGATTTACCCATATAATTAATTATTTATTTTTTTTTGTTATTCAACCTCAAGGAGACATTTCAGGTTGATTTGTTTTAGTTCTACCACCATGAGGATGATCAACAGGATTCATAGCTACACCTCTGACTTTTGATTTTCAACCTTTTAATCTATTAATACCTGCTTTTCCAGTTACGGTAAATTTATTTAAAAAATTTGAATTTCTTCCTATAGTTGCTTTTGAAGAACCACTAAAATATTTTTTTGTACCTGTTGGTAATTTTAAGATAAATATGTTCAATTCTTTTATTTTTTTTATTATACTTAAATAAGTACCTGCTGATTTAGCATATTGTGATTTATTCTTATCTATAGATATAATATTTGAGAAAACACTGTGTTTAGGGGCTAAATTTAATATTATAAAACTACCTAATATATTTTTAAAATTAAATGAAAGATTAATAGGTTTATCTAAAGATTTAGTATAATTACCTATAAATAAGCCATTTGAGAGTTTTATATAAGACAGAGAATTATTAGAATATTTTATTAAACCTATAAAACAAGAGTTTTTATTTAAATAGTTTAGCGATGAAATTATACCTAACTTATTAATTTGGTTTCTATTTATATTTAAATTTATTTGTTTATTATAAATATTACCACCTCTATGTCTTAAAATTATATTACCTTTATTAGATCTCCCTGATTTATTATTATTTTTAAAAAAAAATAAATTATTTTTTTTTATAAAAGGGGACATTTTATATATATCTTTTTTAAATCTTAAAGTTGGTGTTTTAGGTTTATAATTTTTTAAAAACATTTTTTAATTAATTTTTAATAAAAAATTTAATTTTAAACTTATATAATATTCAAAAATAATTTTAAAAAATAAAATGTTTGTTATAAGCAAATAATCATTTACATTAAAATTTATTTTAAGATCATTTTCTATATAGTTATTATCTATTATTGTTATGAATTTTTGCAATTTTATTATATTTAAATCATTATTTCTTGAAATTAAAGAATTTTTTAATAAATAATTGTTAATAAAAGTTTCTTTTATATATAGGTTTTGATATTGATTTTCAAATTTTAAATCTAAACCATTAGTTATAAAATTAAAATATATAGTTTTATTTATTAATAAATTGTTTTTTGTTTTATATAAATTATGTTTAAATTCTTTAGATATTTTTAATATTTTTTTTAAAGAATAAAATATTATTAAAAGATGATTGAATTTTTTAAATTTAAAATTTTTTTTTTTTAAAACATATTTTAATTCTCTTTTAAAATTTATATTTATTTTTTTATTAGAGTGTGATATCTTTTTTATTATATTTTTTTTCGCCTTCATTTACTTGTCTATATAATGATTTTTGTAATTGTAATACACCAAACATTAAAGCCTCTGCTGTTGGTGGGCAACCTGGAACATAAATATCTACCGGAATAATTCTATTACAACCTCTAACTACAGAATAAGAATAGTGGTAATAACCACCGCCGTTTGCGCAGCTACCCATAGATAATACTCATTTGGGATCTAAGGTTTGTTCATATAATCTTCTTAAGCCCGGAGCCATTTTATTTGTTAATGTACCTGCAACTAATATTAAATCTGCTTGTCTAGGTGTTGCTCTAAATATTACACCGAATCTATCGAAATCGTATCTACTAACTGTTGCATGCATCATTTCTACAGCACAACAAGCCAAACCAAAAGTAAGTGGTCAAAAAGAACCTTGTCTTGCTCATGATACAACAGCATTTACTGGAGTTACTATATAATCTACTCTCATTTTTTTATCAGTTATTTATTTAAACTCTAAATTTTCTTCTTAATTTTTTTTTTTCCTCATCTGGTTTAGGTATACCATATTTAGATCTTCTATTAAATCTATTTAATACTTTAGAAAAATCATAAACACCTCTTACGCAAGTATATCTAACACCTGGTAAATCTCTAGCTCCACCCCCCCTTACTAATACAGATGAGTGTCTTCTTATATTGTGTCCTATACCTGGTATATGAGCAGTTAAACGTCTTTTGTTTACTAATATAACTTTTGCTACAGGTCTTCTAGCTGAATTTGGTTTTCTAGGTGTAACTATTCTAGCTTTCATTACAACACCTTTTTTTTGAGGATTATCCCCTAATATCCTAGCTCTTAATTTTCTATAAAGATTACCTTTTTTTTTATTAATACATAACGATCCCAATATAAAAATAAAAGATTGTTTTTTTTTTTGATATTTATATAAATAAGAAGGAAGAAATATAATTTAATATTATTATAAAATCACTTAAAAATAGTATACCAAAAAAGTTAAAAAAGTTTAATATTACTATATTTAATGATATAGCATAATTTATGTTTACGTAGTAATTTTTATAATTTAAGATGGAAGATTTATTTTTTTTTACAACAAATCTTAAATTTTGTATATAAAAATACATACCAAATATATTTAATATTGTCATAAAAATTATTAAAATATATTGTGATTTGAAAACTGAAAATAAAATTGCTATAAATTTACCAGTAAATCCCAAAAGAGGCGGTATACCAGCCATAGATAGTAAACTAAAAATTAAAGAATATAATATAAAATTATAACTATTAAATTCTTTAAATTGGTTCAAACTTTTAAATTTAGATAGATCTGTGATAAGGATTATTGATATTATAAGCATAAATACTATTAAATAATTTAATATATTTAGTAATAAAATAGATAGACCATAAGAATTTAAGTCATTATTTATTCAAACATTATTAAAAACTGACATTATATATATGAATAGAAGTATATTTCAATTATGAAAACCTGAATCTCCTAGAAGTCAGGTTAATGCAAAACAAATAAAAACTATGAATGTTAATTTTGGTCCGCAACATCCAGCAGCTCATGGAGTTTTAAGATTAATTTTACAATTAAACGGTGAGATTGCTGAAAGATTTGATCCTCACATTGGTTTATTACATAGAGGTAGTGAAAAATTAATAGAAGACAGACCTTATTTACAAGGTATGCCTTATTTTGATAGATTTGATTACGTTTCTATGATGGTTCAAGAACATGCATATTGTTTAGGTATTGAATCTTTATTAGGTACAACAAATTATTCAGCTACTTTTACACAAATAAGAACTATGTATGATGAGTTAACAAGAATTTTAAATCATTTATTAGCTGTAGCTTGTCATGCTTTAGATGTAGGTAGTATGTCTTCTGTTTTTTGAGCTTTTGAGGAGAGAGAAAAATTAATGGAATTTTATGAAAGAGTTTGTGGTGCTCGTATGCATGCGGCTTTTTATAGACCCAATGAAGTAAATTTAAACGCTGTGTCTTCATTTTTACTAGAAGATATTTTAGAATTTAGTAGAAATTTTTTTACAACTTTAAATGAAATGCATAATGTATTAACATATAATAAAATTTGAAAACAAAGATTAATAAATATAGGTACATATTCATTTCAAACTTGTTTAGATTATGGTTTAACAGGTGTTATGGCTAGATCATGTGGTATAAAAAGAGATTTACGTTTAAGTAAAACTGAAACATATGCTAACTATTATTATTTAAACTTTAGAAGTTACGTTGGTCAACACGGAGATTGTTACGACAGATTTTTAATTAGAATGAATGAAATGTGCGAAAGTTTAAATATAGTTAATCAGTCTATTAATAAAATATCAAAATACAACAATATTAAGTCTATAAAAAATAATAGTAATATATTAAACAAAGATAGTTTTAATAGACAAACAACTATATTACCTCACATGGTTTTAAATTATTTAAATAAAAATGATTTAAATATAAAAAATACTAAAAATGATTATAATTCTATGGAAGAGTTAATAAATCATTTTAAATTTTGAAGTAAGGGTATAAAAGTAGAACCAGGATACACATTTCAATCAGTTGAATCTCCTAAGGGTGAGTTTGGTGTTAGTATGTTATCAGATGGTAGTGCTAAACCTTATAAATGTAAGGTTAGATCACCTGCTTATCATCATTTACAAGTATTACCTAAAATAGGTAAAGGTCATTTTTTAGCTGATTTAGTTGCTTTAGTAGGTACAGTAGATATTGTTTTTGGAGAAGTAGATAGATAATTTTAACAATGTTATTTAAAAGAAGAAAAGATATATTAAAATGTAAATATAAAAAAGTATACATATTTAAAAATAAAATAAAAAACATAATTTTAAAAAGCATATTCTTTAATAGAAATATAAAAACAATTACTAGATCTTATTCATACATGTTATTAAATAATAATAAAATTTTAAATAAAAAATATCATAAAATTTGTAAATTTAGTGGTTATAGAAAAAATGTTAATAAATTTTTAGGTATAGGTAGACATGAGTTAAACAGAAAGGCGACTTTAGGGCAATTACAAAATATTAGTATAAATAGTTGATAATAGATGAGAGATTTAATATTTTTTATACCATATAATATTAATTATTTTATAATAAAAAATAAACAATCTAATTCTAGTTTTATTTATTTATATAATTCTGATTATTATTTTTGTTTTAGTTCAATTAATGAGTTTGTTTTTATTAATGAAGATTCAAATACTATTACAATTAAAAATTTAAGTTTTAACGATAAAAATAAATTATTTAACAGCGAGTTAAATAAATTTTTATTTAGTTGAGATAGTATATATTTCAATAAGATAAGGTTTACCGGTAAGGGGTTTAAATTTAAAAAAAAAATAAGTAATTTATTTTTATATTTTAATAGAGCTCATAAATGTTTTTTTATAGGTAATAATGTAATATTAAAAAGATTGAGTAAAAATAAAGTATTATTATTGAAAAATAATTATAATCATTTAATACACGATTCTATATTAATTAGAAACATAAGATCTAATAATATTTTTACTAAAAGAGGTCTAAGATTTTCTAGACAAATTATTTTAAAAAAAAAAGGTAAAACCGCGTCCCAATAATTAATTATCTATAAGATATCATAAGTTTATAACCTAAAACTCCTGTTTTTGTATATATTAAACCTTTTTTAAATTTTAATTTTAACATTTTGTTAGTTAGACTATATTTACCACAACGTATGGCATAGTTTTTTTTTTTAGAATTACCGCTACAACTGATTTTACCACTTAAATAAAAAAAAAAACCCTCAAATTTTAAAATATTAAAGTAATAATGCATTGATTTTGATATAAATAACTTTAAGTAATATAAAAATTTTCTATGATTTTTGTAATGCATAGAATTCATAATTTTTAATAATACTTTAGAAAATATTTCTATATCTTTTGTACATAAAAATATTAATGTGATTCTAATAAAGTTTCTAAGAGATATTTTTGCTCATTTTAACATTCTTCTCATTCTACGTAATTTTCTTCTAAGAACTTTTACATATAAAACTCTTCTTCTAAAAAAATTTATATTATATTTGTCGAAATTCATAGATATTTTTTCATTTACGTAAGATTCAATATATTTTTTTAATATTAAATCAATTATGGAAGTTTTTTTTAATAATTTAAAATTAGTTGCTCTAAATTGATTTCTTATATTTAGTGTTTTATTCGTATTTTTTTTTGAAAATAGATATTTATTTTCATTTATTTTTTTAAAAGTTAAATTATATAACATACCTATATTATAATTTGTGTATATCTTATAATTTGCCATATTTTTAAAAAATTTTAAACCACTGTTATCAATGAACGGCATTACACTCATACTTTTTTTAAATTCTATATTAAGGTTGTGATTATTTAAATTTTTTTTTATATTAAAAATCATTTTATTGATTGTTAATGCTCTGATGTTATTTTTATTTATAAATTCTTTTTTTATAAAATTATTTTTATATTTATAGTTTAAATTTTCAAAATTAAAATTAATTGAGCTTATATTGTCAATTTTTTTTATTAAATTTATTTTTTTTATAAGAGATAATAGTTTCATATTTTAAATTAATAAACATTAGTGTTTTATTCTTTTTATATTTTCATTTTTTATATCAATATAATTTAATCTTGTTGATTTGTAATATCCAAAAATTGAATAAGTTTTATAGATAGGGTATCATATTATAAAATTAGAATTTATTAGATTTATAATATAAATTACTAATGTATTTATTTTATATGATTTATAGTTATTTAATAAAAATATATTAAACAAAAATGTCTTTTTATAATTAAATGACATTATATGTTTAAGAGATGTGAATTTTAAGACTAATAGTTTATATTTTATTGTTATCAATTCTATTAATAATTCATTAGTATATAAAGTACTATAGTTATTATTAAAATTTTTTTTTTTTATTTTATTTATATAAAATAAGATCAGTGAGTATATTATATAGAATACTAGCACTAAGAAAGTATTTTCATCTTTTCCAAAAACTTCATCTTTTAAATAAGAACATATAAAAAAATTATTTTCTATAGATGTGCAAAAACTATATAAAAAAAATCATAAATATAATGGTACTACTTTTTTATTAAGTAGTTTTTTAAAATCTCTAAACACTCCTAAAAACATTTTTTTATAATAGTTGGAAACATATTATAAATAATAAGATTGTGCCTAAGAATGGAATCGGACCAATGACCTTCAGGTTTTCAGCCTGACGCTCTACCACTGAGCTACTTAAGCATTTTATTTCATTTAAATTTTATTTAAATGAAAAAAGTTGTAAATAATATACTGAACATTAGAAAACCTAATCATATATATATAAAATGTTTTCAATTTAATTGAGTAAATTGATCAAATCTATATCTAGGGAGTGTACCTCTTGTTGCGATTGCAGTTACACAAAAAATTAATATTTTAAATAATAATACAAAATACGGCATTAATTAATTAATTAGTTTTACAATTATACTTTAAATTTAATAAATAAAGTTATAGTAAGTTAAATTTTTAATCTTGTAGTTTGATATTTTATAAATTAAATAACATAAACAGCACCACCTAAGAAGAATGATAAGAAAACGAAAGTTTCAATGAAAGCAAAACCCATTAAAGTATTATTGAATAAACCTTCTGATTCTTCAGGGTTTCTTGAAACTGCAATGTTAAAACCAGCAAATAAAACACCTGTACCTAAAGCACCAAATGCAATTGGTAACATACAACCACCTAAGACTAAAAATTTAACTGCTTTAACTAATAACATGATATTTAATAAAATTACATATCCATAACTTGTTCATAAATATACATTTTTCTTGTATATAAATAAGATTTTTTATAATTTAAAAGCATATCTAAAAAAACATTTGATATTCTGTTATCAAAATCGCTTGAATTGTCTTTTTTTACACTTATTGAAATATGTTTATAAGCTGTTTTTAATCTATTTTTATCCGATAAATATAAAACTTTAAATAAAACTGATTTATCAGATTTTTTTTTATGCATTTTAGGGACATTGAAACATTTTATATCAAAAACAGGTTTATATATATTTATTATTCAGTGTATTAAGAAACTTATATTATAAACATCATCTGTTGTATCTATATAATGTTTGAATTGATTTATATAAGAATAATTGTTAAAATTACTAACATTGTTGTAATTTAAATTTTGATATATAGAACTTAATGATTTTAATATAGTATTTATTGTATATAATTTTTTACCATTTTTTAATAAAAATGGTATAAAATATGTTAGCATTGAGTATTTATATTTTAAAATGAACTTACCCTTTAAATAATCATAATTTATTAATTCTATTGCTGTTAGGTAGCTATCAAAAGTATGATATTTACTAGAAGAAAATCTATCTTCTAGATAATCTGACGAATGCTCTATATAGAAAATTTTATTTTGACCTAACGAAGACAGATAGTTTTGATAATCATTTAATTTATTGGCATAAAAATTTGAATTTGTTTTAAAATTGTAAAAAAATTTTAATTTGTATAATTTTAATTTATATAGTTTTTTTGTATAATTTTTTTTATTTTTAACAAGTTTTATTTTATTTAAAAAAATTTTTCTTAATTGTTTCATTTATTAAAATTTAAAAAATTATAGCAAGTATTAACAGTATAAAAGAAACGCTGTTAATAATTGTACTATAGGCTAAAAAAGCTTTAAATAAATTGATGTCAAATACTAAAGATATTATATATAGAATACCAATAATAGATACTAATAGTAGTAATAATCAGTAATAATTTATTAAAGCTGATAAATAATATATAAAAATCAAAGAAAAAAACAAAAAAAATACTAAAAAATAGAATGTTGTATAAAAAAATATAGATAAGAAAGGTAATCCCTTATATATTTCGATTTTATAAAGTTGTATAGGAGCTATACCAAGTTTGATAATAAAACCAATTAATAATATTATTGCTATAAATAAAATAGCAATTTTATTATTTAAATAATTTATTTGATTATTTGAACTTATTATAAAATTTACAACAGATCATTCAGTTGTTCCTGTTAAAGTAAATATATAAAATATAGAAAAAACTATCATTACGGAACTAAAAAAGGAAGATCAGTACTGATAAAATAAAACATTTAAGTAATTTTTTGAATATATAGAAAAAAAATTATTTTTGTAATTATTATTTTTAAAACTTATTTTACTAACTATAAATTTATAAAATATAGAACAAGACACTAATTCTATTATAAAGAAGAATGTAAATAGTGTATTTGCTAAAAATATCATGGGTATAAATAAAGTTATATTAATGATTGAAAATATATAATCAATGGAGTAGTTATTATTTAATTTGATGTGTTTATCTGAGATATATAAAAAATAATTATTTATAATAATAATAATAGAATATAAATATAGAGAATAATTGTTTAATTTGAAATGTGATCATCAAAATGTATTTGAATAACCGTTAAAGGTTATTAAAAATAGTAGCATCATAGAATTAAATAGTATGTTTAATCTTATCATAAATGATGGGTTTTGTTTAATAATAATATTTTTTATGCTTATTGATTTATCTCAATTGTTTTTTTTGTTTATTGTTGAGATGTTATTTTTAAAAAAAATTATTCAATAAGTAATTAAATTTAATAAAATTGGTAAAAAAAACATGTATTCTGAAACTAATAACTTTAGCAAAATAAAAAAAAAAGATATTTTAATTTAGATTGTATTCTAAATTTGTATTTATAATAGAGTTCATATTTAGTGCGACAATATTATAATTATTGAATGGGTTATAAAATATGGAATTCAATATTATAAAAAATCTTAACGGTTGGTATTTTTTTATAAATTTTATATTTAAATAAGTTTTATTGAAATTATTATTTTTTTTTATATATTTTTCAAAAATAAATATATTTTTTATCATCTTAAAAATTTTTAATTTATTAAATTTATTAAATTATATTTAATAAAATAGGTATTTTGATCGATCTGTATACTTGTGTTATTAATGTGGATTCAAAATAGTTGTAAGATTTTAATAGCTTAATTATTAGCAATTTAAATTCAAGTATATTATTAATTTTTGGTGTGAATATAGAATTTATATAAAATGATAGAGTTAAAAAGTACCTATAAAGTCCTATACTAAATTGTGCTATTTTGGATTTATAAGGTGCTCTTAATATAGAACCAACATGTTTTCTTTTTTTAGTTATATGTACATTATAATTAATCGGTTTAAATTTTTTATTGAAATTATTGTTAAATAAATCAAATACTAATATTGTAAATATAAAATTTTTGCAATATATTTTATTTAATTTAATTTTTGATATGTTAGATTTAGGTGATAACATTCTCGGGCTAAAATTCATTTTATATCTAATATTTATATGTATATTATTAATCATTTATTAAATTTTAAAAATTTGCTTTGGAGACAAAAGCAAGTGGTAATCCAATTCTTTTTGATCATTTTTTAGTTAAATGGTTTAGTCTATAATAGTTGATATTTTTAAATTCTAAAAGTTTATAATTTTTAGGGAGTCTTATAGCTCATCTGTATAAAGAACCTTTACCTTTACCCATTCTGGAGTTTTTAGATTTTTTTGTTAATGGTGTGTTCATTCTTAAGAATATTCAATAATTTTTAAAAATGTTATTTACATTTTTTTTTTTTACTATAATTTTTATAAATTTTCTAAATAGTTCATAATATATAGCCTCAAATTTTGTGTTTTTATATAATAATATCATACTATTACCAAATACAAATCTAGAGTTTATTGATTTTTTAAAATTTCTTAATTTAAAAGACACTTGTTTTGTGTTACTTAAGTTTTTAAAACGCAAAATTACAAATTTAGATATTATTTATTTATTTTAAATATAAAATATAATTTAGATTTTATTATTTAATATATTTTTCTTATTCTAATGTTAATTATTTTTATATTTATAAAAATAATAAAATATAGGTATAGTATCAAGTTTGATAAAAAGTTATATAAGTAATAATATTTATTATTATTAAAAAATTCTAATCAGTAAGAAGTTAAAAATTTAGAATTAGATAGCTGGTTATTATATTCATTTATATTATTATTTTTATAAAAAAAGTCTATATTTAAAATATTAGATGCATTTAAAATATTGTAATTATTTTCAAAAATTAATTGTTTGTTAAAAAATAATATATTATTTGTTGATTGTTGAATAGTATTAGATAGTACTATATAGTTATTATTAATTTGTTGCACTAAATTTATAGATAGTTTATTTAAAAAAATATATGATATAAACATTAAAATAATTAAGTGGGTTGTTTTGTAGATTCTTATAGATCAATATATTTTATAAACATTTGAAATTATTGTGAACTCGTTGTTTAACAAACTAAATCAAAAATTTGATTTTCAGTGTTTAAGGTTTCAAGTTATTAACATTAAAAACATATAAATTAAATATAATTTAAATACATTTATTATACTGTTGTTTAAATTACTTAATATATTTATATTTGAACCTATAATAATATTTATTAATATTATGTAATAAATAAAATTAAAATTATTAAATAATTTATTAAAAAAATTAATTTTTTTTTTAATTTTTAATTTAATAGGTTTAAAAAATAGTAATACAATATATATATATAGGATATATTGATAAAAATTATTTATAGATATGAAATTGTGTATTGATTGGATTAGGTTATATCTTACAGCTATAAGTAAAATAATTATTTTAAAAATATTTTTAAAAAAATTATTATTAATAGTTTTGATTAACGTTATATTATTTGTGTGATTATAAAATAGGTATAGGAGTAAATAATACAAATTAATTATTTCAACCAAATCTCAATTCCATCAAGTACCTCAACTAAGTTCTTGAAAGGCCCATCAAGCGCCTAAACTAATAGCAATGATTATTATAAATAAATTATTTTTTAATTTTTTTTTTAAATGAAGCATTAGATCAAGCATTTTTTGACAATTAATATAGTTAAAATTTATTTTATTATTATAATTGATTAATTTATTGATGATATTATAATTTTTTGAATAAAATATATAAATTAAAATAGGGTGTATAAGAAATAAACCGTTTAATAAATTTAAATTTAAATTATAATCTATTATATTTAATTTTAAGTTAAAATAATTATTTTGTAAATATAAAATAATAACTAAAATCAAAATTATTATTAATTTTTTATTTTTGTTAAAATTTATAAATAAGCTTACAATAAAGATAATAAGTAAATTTATCTCTAGATTGGTTAAATTATTTAATAAGTACACGTATATTGTGTCTATATACATGTTTTTTGTTAAATAATTTATAAATATATATATATATATAGCTGAGATTATTATAATATTTTTAAATTTTGTGTTTAATTTGTATAGATTATAAAAAAAGATGGTAAAAAAAAAATCAAAATTTATTTTAAATTAAAAATTAATTTAAATTATTTTCGTCTTTTATTATTCTTTTTTTAAGTCTTCTTTTTATAGATCTAATTTTTTTAAATTTTGAAAAATTATTAGGTATTTTTAGATCATGTATTGTGCTTGTAATAAATAAATTTTTATTTAAAGTTTTAAAAATATTTTCATTTAAATTTGCGTTTTTTTTATAATATTTTAATTTTAAAATTGTTAATTTTTTGTTTCCAAATTTGTTTATATTATTTTTAAAAAAATTTGATAAATATTCGATAAAAAGTCTTTCACCTTTACTAGATTTTTTTTTAGATTTCTCTTTTATATTTAATGAAGATAATATTTTACCAACTGATAAATTAAATATTGTGTTTTTTGAAGAATTAATAGTTATTCTGATTTGTTTAGATTTTAGGTTAAATGTTATTAAATTATATCTTTCAAAAGTATTATTGTTATTTTTATTTATAAGATTTTTTGAGAATAAATTATTTATATAATATATGTAATATCAATTTCATATTTTTATAAAATTAAAATTTTTATAAGTTATTTTTCTAAATATAGACAACATTACATTTAATGTCTGACTATATTTTAAACCTAATGCATTTGAGTTTTTATCAATTATAGGTATATTTATTTCTTTTATTATGTTTATTGAGTAGTTTCATATATAAGCTTCATAATAAAAGCTTTCTTTTTTTATTTTAAAATTTTTTTGAAGCATTGGGTAAATAGCAGGAATCGAACCCGCGACCTTTAGATCCACAATCTAACGCTCTACCGATTGAGCTATATCCACCTAAATCATGTTTATTATTCTGCAGATCAAGATAAAACGCTATGTAGTCAATCGTAATATAAAGAAGCTACTATAAATAATAAAAATAAAAATGTTAAAGTAAATTCAATTGAAGAAAAAATTGAATAATTAAACAAAATTGGAAATAAAAATGTAAATTCAACATCATATAATATTAAAAAAACAGCTAACATAAAAAAATTTAAATTAATTTGTATGTTTAATTCTGATAATGCTTTGAAACCACATTCATAAAATTGTTTTTTTGTTAATTGGTGTTTATTGGTGTAAAAATATTCTGCACCTCATGTAAGAAGTCAAAAAATAATACCAAATATTAATACGTTTTGAATAAGACCTATTACAACAGCGTCACCCATAAAATTACAAATTACATGATGAATAAAAAATATAGATAATAGTGATAACATAAATATTCTATAAATACTACAACATCTTCTATATAGACTACACTAAAGCTAGGATCTGTTTTATAACCACCTAATTTATCATATAGTCAATTAATAGTATCATATATACATTCTTCAACTATATTTCAGAAAATAGAATATAAATAATGATACACCAGTACGTATAATAATAGTAATACAACTAGTCTAGGTCATACGTCTACCCCTCAACCACCAAAACCAATAGGTAGTTTATTTGTTATCGGATTAAAGACGCATAACGGTGTTATTATTAAGCTAGTAAATAATTTATACTTGTTTGCTTTTAAAATCATTGTTAATTAATTTTTAAATAATTAGTTTCAATTTATTTTTTCTAAAGGAGTTTTAAAATTTTTATCAAATATATTTTGATTGTTATTTATATTATTATTTTCTATATTTAAAGATTCGTTTAAATTTTTATATAATATAGCTAGTAATATACCAAAAGAAAATTCTAAACCTGCTACACCTAAAATAAAAAATGAGGTGCTTAATAAAGTTATGTCACAATAAACAGCACCTAAAAGTATCGATAAACTATAAAGTGCAAGTCAAGTTAACTCAGAAATAAATAATATTGATACAAAATTTTTAGGTTTTAAAACCATTATGATTAAGATTAATCAGAATACTAAGGACCAAAATGATATTCAAGTTAACATTTTAAAAATTTTTTTTTTTATAATTCTACAGTTTCGTTTTTTAAAACTACTACTTGATTTTCAAAAATATTGTAAAAGGCATCTTGTGTACCTTCACTTTGAAATTCTTTTAACATTGGGTTTTCAATTTTAGAATAGTCTAATAAAAGTTTTCTTGTATCAATTTTTCATTTATAGTGTACGCCATACATTTCACTAGTCTCTCTTTCTAATCAATTAGCATTTGAAAACACCCTATCTATAGAATCCATGCTTTTAGATAAATTGTTTAAAATTATAAACAAGGTTATTTTTGATCTTAAAAAATAGTTATAATAGTTATAAAAGACTAATAATTTATTTTTAAAAAAAAAATTTTCTATTGAATTTTTATTTAAGTCATTTTGGTTATTTTCTAAATTATAGTTGGTAGTATCTATAGCTGAATTTTCTATAAGTGTTATATTAGACAATAATAATTCTTTTTTTAGAAATATATTTATAGCGTAAAATCAATTACTAGGGATAAGCATAATTGAGTGATTGGAGTTTAATTTTTTAGAAATTCAAATTTTTGAATTTATTTTTTCAAATACAAGAAATAATTGTATAGGCTGCATATATTTATTTTGCATATTTTAATTAATAATTAGTTAGTTATAGCTTTATTATCATTCTTTGAAAATAGGTCTTCAATCTAATACAACATTATCTATTTCAAGATTTTCAAACATTTTTCAACCTTCTTTTTTATATTGTTTTTCAAAGTCTAAAGGAAATGCCCAATCAGGAGTTTTTAATCTTTCTCCGGAGCTAAATTCCATTAATATTTTTTTTAATCTTTTTAAGCTTCTTAATCTTCTTACGTAATCACTTTCTTTTTTGTGTTTTTTTCTTCATTTAACACAAAGTTTTCAATGTTTTCTACCTCTAAAAAAAAATTTGTGTTTTATATTATCAAATTCATCTACAACTTCATCTTCATCTTCTTTTTTATCACCTTTATAAATTCATTTTCTGTAAATATTTTCGTCACAAATTATAAATTTATAACCGTAATATAAGTCAACTAATTTTACAATAAAAAAATGTATAGTTAAAAAAGTATATCTTGTTGAAAATCTATATGCAAACGGTAATACATTTACATAGTATTTTGCTACATTTTTTAGAGATATATATTTGTTAAATAAGTAAATATGCGGTTTATCCCATCAATCAAGTTTTCAGTGGTATATTCTAATATTTTTATAAAATCAAGTTCAATCTTGTTGTCAACCATGATAGTCGTATATATTAAATTCTCTAAGCATACCTTCTTTTCTATACATTAATCTACAAAATGCTGAAAAATTATATAAATTTATTTCCTTATCTCTTTGATAAGCTAAAAAAATTTTTTTTTCTCAAACTTCCACTGAATTATATTGTATTTTGTAAGCTTCTTTATAGTGTCTGAATTTTTGTCTCATAGATAAATATTTTTGTTGATCAGAGTATAAGGCTCTGGCTGTTGTCCACATATTTAGAGAAGTTGTTGGTCATAATTCAACTATTTGTCTGAAATATCAAGGCATAGTTTTTCTAGGTACTTTATGGACTCTTATCTCTAAATATAGATAAGTAAGAGTAAGGGTAAGCGCTATATATTCAAATATTTTACCGCTAGGTTCTGTACCAATATCATAAAAATTTATTGTAAAATAAAATATAAAATAAAAATAAATGCAATATTTTAAAGCTAATTCGAACATAACTAAAGGGAATGCTACATATTTGTCTTTTTTTAAATAAGTTTTACAATATTTTACAAGTCATTTTAATGAAAAATATATTAAAAATACATCAAAAATAAAATTTAATAAATATAAATTAGGTATATTAATTAGATAAATTATATAGTGGGGGAATTCGTAAGTATTTATTAAAAATCTATTAAAAAATCAAGACATTATTTTTACAATAAATAAATCATTAAATCAAATATAAATATTAAATATATTTATGTGGGTGTCGTTTATTAAATTATAATAAATTATAAAAGACGATATTATTTTTATAAAATAAAGTCTGCTGCTCTCTATAATTAGAAATATTATGGGATATTTTATAAAAAATCATCTAGGGGCTCTTAAATTTGCATAGGCTGTTCTAAAGGCTCCGTGTTTTATTGTATAGTATAAAAATCAATATAATACAATTACATATAAAAAATAATACATATTATATATATTATAGTTAAATTTTTCTAATATATTTAATTTGAATAGTATCATATTTTCAGGGGTTTTGTATTTTAAAAAATCTGTTAAAATAAATTTAAAATATCATATTTTATGTGATTCTAGAAATAAAGGAAATACCATCATGGTTCATAAATAATTACCAAAAAATCTATGAACTCCTCTCGATCATTTTATGGTTAGAAGTAGTCCACCCACAGTTAATAGCGTTAGTAGAATATTTTTATTAATAATTATGTAGTTTAAAAAATCGTTTTCTAAATAATAAAAATATCTTTTTTTTATAAATTGCTCATTTAGATAAATTGTAGTTTTTTTATTATAAAAATAAGCTATTAAAAAAGTTATATAAATTGTTTTACAAAATAAAAAGTTTGCAATTTTTTTTGTGTAAAAATATATTAATTTTAATTTCGATTTTATAAAATTTGTAATTTTAATTATTTTTTTTAATTTTTTATTTATTTTTTTTAATTTTTTATTTATAAAAAAAGTAATTGATAGTGCTACATCAGATATAAATCAGTTAATTGCTATGAGTGGTAAGTAGCACATATATGCTATTATATTTAGTTTGTTTAGGTTTATATTTTTTTTAATAGTATCTATATAATATTTGATTGGTTTGATAGTTTTAGACTTATTTTTATTTACTGTTGTGTAATTTTTAAGATTTTTTGTTATTGAATTTATTTTGTATATTATTTTTTTAAAATCCATACTTGTGTGTGTTTGTTTAATTTCTTTGTTTATAATATATATATTATATAATTTATATAAATTTATTGTAAATATATTTTCTGAGTGCTGTATTAGCATGTTTAAATAAAATGGTAGTATATTTTTTATTAGGTTATTTATTATAATAGCAATAAAATCATATATAATTAAATTGTATAAATATTTATTATATTTATAGTTTACATTTATTAATTTTATGTATTGCATGTAGTTATTATATTTAGTTATATAATATATGTATTTGTGTTCAAGATATTTATTAAGGTTGCTTTTACCTATTTTTATTTCTTTTTCTAATACACTTGGTATTTTTTTTACTATATATTTTTTTTTATGATATTTTGAAATATTTCTACCTATATATAGTTTTTTATGTGTTAGCATTGCATACTCTAAACCATCTAAATATTTTATTATGTATATACTATTATCATATTTGAATTGTTTTCAAGGTCTTTTTTTGTTTACATAGTATATTTTAATTTCTAGTATTATTTTTTTTCAATTTATATTATTAATTTTGTTTTGAGTGTTATGAATGTTATTTTTTATTTTTTTAACAAAGAATAAAATTTCAACTATTGAATTATTAATATATAATATACTATTGTTTATAAGGGTTATTATAAGTTTTTTAAAATAATGTCTTATATTTTTTATTAATTCGTTATTATCTAATTTATGATTAATACAAGTTTTTTTATATTTTTCATATTTATTTATTAGACTCTTGTTAATAAATTTATTTTTAAATTGTAAGGATCAATTCAATATATATGTATATACATAATTATTTAAATAATTATTAAATTGTTTGTTTTCTTTTATTTTTATTTTTAATGTATTTATAATTATATTATATATATATATATAATAATTATATATTATTATAAATATATAAATATATATATTATATATAAATATATATACGTTTATATTATATATATATCTATATAATAGTATATATATATATTTTTTTATATATATATGTATATAATTGTAACTATTTTTTATAAATTTAATATCAAATTTAATAATAAATAAAGTTATTTCTAAAAGTTTTGTTAAAAATAATATTATATTTTTTTTATTTTTACCTGTTTTTAATATGTTAAGTTTCAAATTTCATAGTATGTCTCCTCATATATTCATTAAGTCGTTTTTTAGAAATTTAAATCTCAAATCGTATAACCTATTAAGACTTATGTTAGATTTTATAACAGATTCTATAGTTTTACCTATCTTTACTTCAGCTATATTTTTATTTTCAAGATCTTTTTTGACGGAGTTTATTTTATGTCAAAATAAATTCAGATCATATTCTTTTACATTGTTTTTACTATATATTAATCAAATAAATTTATTATAAAAATATGTAGTAGTATTTATCAATTTAGCAGTTATATATAAAATTGCGTTAAATGTAATAGCACAGAGATTTTTATTCTTCTTTAGTTTTTTTCTATTTTTTCATCAATAATTTTTTTTTTCTACAATATATTCTTTTAATCAAAATATAAAATCTATTAATGATATCATATGTAAATAAATTTTAGATTTAATGTATTTATTTTCTTTTTTATTAAATTTACTTCTAACATAATCAAATATATATCATGTTGTTATAATATCTCAAAAAATTAAATTTAATCAATGACATAAAAATATTGATAAAAAGATATTCATATCTAAAATGAATAGTAAGAAAAATAAGTTAAATGAGTATGTAGAAAATCTAAAAAAGATTATTATTATTTCTCTGTTTTCAGAGAGTTCTGAGTTTTTCTTTAATATAGCTGTGTAATTATTTATTATTAATTTCATCATACCCAATAAATTAATTATTTTTTAACTATAATTTAATAAAAGTAATTTTTTAAATCAAATTATAAGATTAAAGGGCTATAACCCTTTGATCACTCACTATCAAATAATTATAAAAAATTTTAATTTAATAGTAGATTCGTTAATAATATATCTAAATAATAACGTTATAGGATTAAATTTTTTATAAAAAAAAATAATGTTAATATTTTGTTTATCGATTAACGAATTTACAATAAAAAAATAAATTTTAATATTTATTTGATACTAAGTATTATTTTTATCTAAAATAGTTTTTTTTAAATTAATTAATAATGGCCGCACCTAAAAGAAAAAAATCAAAAATGCTAAATAAATTAAAAAATATTTTTAAATTAAAAAAAAATAAGCTATTTTTATTTAAAACAAATAAAAAAATTATTAAAAATCTATATTTTTAATAAAAAAACCTTAACTGGTGGAATGAAATAAAGGCACTTATATGTCAACAAGCATTAAAAAAGTAGTCCAATACTTTTCAGTAATGACAGTAAGCTTTCACGATATAAATGCTCTTTTCGGGTTTTTTACATTTCTAACAATTGCTAGTCAATTAGTTAGTGGTACAATGCTAGCTTTTAGTCTAGTACCAGAACCAATGTTAATACCTATGGTTAGAGAAGAAGAAGACGTCGAAGACTTATATACAGATGATTTTTTTTGATTACATGAAAGAGGTGTAGATATGTTATTCATATTTTCATACTTCCATTTATTTAGAAAAATATATATGAACAATTTTGAATATGAACAAGAAGCAGCTTGAAAAAGTGGAGTGTTTACATTTTTACTATTTCAAGTAGTTGTTTTTTTAGGTTTAATTTTATGTTGTACTCACTTAAGCGATATTACCCTAGCTATTGCAGCTAACTTATATGATACTTTTTTCGCTGGAAAAGGTAAATTTTACTGATGAATATTCACATCAAAAGAATTAAATACAGATACAGTAATTAGACTAGCCTACTTACATTATGTATTAGCTTTCTTCTTAGCTTACTTAGGTTTAATTCATGGTATAGATATGCACTATGATTGAAAAAACGAAGCATCTATGGATGGTTTAGAAACAGAAATGATTTGATTTGACGAAGCATTATCAAATGAATTAGGTGCTATGATAGAAATTATCTTAATAGTAATGATTGTATGTTTTTTTATGTACCCAGAACCAGAAGCTTTATCTTACGAATTTTTTATGTGAGGAGATATCGGTTTTATAAACGATGTGAGATTTTTATCAGTCGCACCTCATTGATATTTTAGACCATTTATGGCTTGACTAACAGTTTGTCCATTTCACAAAATAGGTTTATTTGGTTTAATTTATTATTTTTTTATATTATTTTATCAACCTGTTTTACATGGTACAAATGAACAAAATAATTACTCTAAAAAAAACGTAGCGCTAGCTAGTTTTGTTGTAAATAGAAGTGATATATTATCTCCAAAATACCATTCTGTAGAAGATAACTTACTACATCAAATAACATTCTGACTATTTTTATGTAGTGCTTTATATGTTACTTCTTATTTACCTTATGGTAGATTCTATAATAGAATTAATGGTAACTATGGTACTTTATGATCTTTTATGTATTTATTTTTTTATTTAGGTAATTCTTTTTTAAGAAGACCTCTAATAACAGAATTATACCTATATAATGTCTTTGCTAAAATAGATTTTTTAAAAAAGTCTAATAAAAAATAATTTGTAATTTTCCGTTTGATAAAAAACATAATAAAAAATTATTCAGACTTTTTTAACAGTAATAAAGAATTTATAAAAAAAATTAACTTTTTTACTGACAACCAAAATAGTTTAAATGTGTTTAAAATTACAATAAAAAAATTATCTATAATATTTATTGTTATTTTAATATACATTTATTGATTAAATAATAGCTTAATTTATTTTAATAATATTTATAAAACTTTTGATAGCTTTTGATTAAAAGCTTTTGATACAGAAGATACAATTGAATATTGTAAAGTCATATTTAATATAGCACCTTTATATCTAACTTTACTTGTTAAAAACATTATATATCTATATATAAATTTTATATATGATATTTTTTTACTAAGTGACGTTATAGACTATAGAATAAATACAGAGTATATAAATATAATTGTACCTGAATATAAATCATATGATATGTTCATTGACTTTAATTTATTTGATAGCATATATAACAATTATAATAGTTTAAACATTAAAAACATAACAAAAGAAACTTTAAATAAATACCCATTATTTTTATACACAGGTCTTTTATTTTTAACAACAACAATATTAAGTCTAATATGTATGAGTTATCTAGGTTTATATGGTGTTTTCGTTGTTAATTTAATATCAATAACACTTTTTTGAGTATCTATGCTATATTATTTTAGCGTAATAGTATCAGAAAATACATTTTATTATATTAACTTAGGTAAATGAATGTATTTATCTAATGGTTACAGAATATCATTTGATCTTTTAATTGATACAACTTCAATAAGTTTCTCGTTTTTAACTTTAACTATAGGTGTTTTTGTATATATTTATACATTCTCTTATTTTAGATATGAACCTTTAGTAGAAAGACTTATCTTATTTCTAAACTCATTTATGATAAGTATGATTTTATTAGTATCTTCTGGTAATTTTATCGTAATGTTTTTAGGTTGAGAATTAATTGGTCTAACCTCATTCTTTTTAATTAATTTTTGATCCACTAGAGTAGGTACTTTAAAAGCAGCTTTTAAAGCGTTCTCATTTAACAAATTAAGTGATTTATTTTTATTCTTTGCTATATTGTTAATATTTAACACAACATTTAATCTAGACATATTAGTTTTTAATAATCAAATATATTTATATGAAAATTATAATATAGAATTTTTTTATTTTTCAATAAATCTTATAGAATTTATCAGTTTTTTTTTTATTAGTTGCGCTTTTATAAAATCAGCACAACTAGGAGCACACATTTGACTACCTGATTCCATGGAAGCACCTGTTCCAGCTTCAGCTTTGATCCATTCTGCTACTTTAGTATCAGCAGGTATATATCTTTTATTAAGATTAACCTCACTATTTGAATTAAGTTATTATGCTTATTATGTTATACCTACTATAGGTGCTATAACAGCATTTTATGGAGGCCTGGTGTCAGCTTTTCAATCTGATACAAAAAAAACATTAGCATATTCTACTATAAGTCACTGTGGTTTTTTAATGGTATCTTATTCTACAGGAGTTTTAGAATATGTAATATTATATTTATATGTACATGGTTTTTTTAAAGCAGCTACATTTTTATGTATGGGTAATGTAAACAGATTTAATAGAAATATACAAGATTTTAAAAGAATGGGTGGATTTTACAAATATTTACCTTTTGAATGTTTTGCTTCTTTTGTTTGTATGATTAATTTAAGTGGACTACCTTTAACATTAGGTTTTTATATCAAACATTTATTATTTATAGGATTAAATGAATCTTACTATATATACTATATTATACTAAGTTCTCTAATTTTAGGTGCCATAGCAGGTGTCTTTTATTCTTATAGACTATTTTATAGTATTTTTTTTGATATTAAAAAAGGAAAAAAAACTATATATATGCAAGCTAATAGAAAAATCTTAAATTCTAAATTCTATTCCAATACATCTCTAGCTTCAAACTCAGCGATATCAACATTAGTTTTAGTATCTTATATAGTAACTTTATATCTATATAATATAACCCTAAATAAATTCTATAATATGTCTGATTTAAAAACTTTTAATATAAATAACGCTTATTCTTACTATTATGTACCTGATATGAATTTTTTAAATACAGTAAGTATTTTAAACTGATTTGTAATTATTTTAATCATATCTGTTATTTTTATTAATTGAAGAAAAACTTATTATTATACAAGATCGATAGACTCATTGTCTAAATTTATTTTATTTTCTTTCTTTTTTTTTATATTTTCAAAATATATATTATAATTATTAATTTATATGTGAGGAAACTTATGAACTGAAGCATCATACCAATTAAATTTTAATATAGGTTTTTCATCTTTACGTTCCGATGTACTAATACATTTAGCCCAATGACAATATTGATGATGATTTTGATTTGCACTAGTCTGATCATTTTATTATTTTATAATATTAAAAGTTGCTAGATACAGAGTACTTAAAATGAGACCTAAAATTTCTACTAGTTATAGACCACATGGTAAATGAGGTGACTTTTTAGCATGTATTATACCTCTTATATGATGTATAAATATATTAACTAACTCAAACTTAATTTTAAGATTAATAGAATGACAAAACGAATCAAGTTTATTTACTGTAAGAGTAAGAGCTAGACAATGATATTGAATATATAAATTTGAATTAAAAAATTTTACAGATATTTTATCTACTCCTAAAAATATAGGTAATAACAGATGACAAATTAACACATTTGGCGAATTACAAACAGCTGATGATTATTTACATGTTTTACAATTAAGATCTCAAAATAAATGAGTAAAAAACTATTGAAATAGATCATTACAAGAAACAGGTAAAACAAATAAAGCTCATGTAATATCACCTCAAGAACAACTAAGATTAAGTTTAATAAATCAATATAAATCATTAAATGTATCAAATACAGTAGCAATAAACTCCCCTATAATTAATAGAAATCTATATGTTTTTGATGATATTATAAAATATAATTCAATACCTTCTTTTGAATCAAAAAAAACTGTCTTCAATAATGGATATTCTAATTATTTATCTTATTCTAATTTAAATAATAATTCTTGAAATGTTAATGAAATCCCATTAATAGATAACTTACCATTTTCTAATTTAAGTGAAAATGAAAATTTATATGAAAATTACAAATCTTTCTTTCAAGATCAAATATTCAATATAAATAAAAAACAATCAAACAGTGACTCTAAACAAATATTTAAACATATTTTATATAAATCAGCTAAAAACAGTATAATTCAAGATTTCACTAAATTAGTAAAACATGAAGACTTCGATGAATATTCTAGATGAATTAAAAGAAGTCCTGGTGAAGTATTACCTTTAAGAATAATAAAATACCCACTAGGTTTAGAAACTATTAATAATAATATTTTTGAAAATTCTAATGATAACACAGTAGAATTATTCAGATTAAGATTCAACTCCAATTCTTCAAAAATGCAACATAAATTAGTACAAGATACTATATATTTAACTTTAAAACAAAAAAGATATAATAGAAAAAAAGTTGTAGCCCCTCAAGTTAAATACTACAAAGACTCTAATGAAAATAAAACAGACATAGCTAGATACTCAGGTAAACCTTATCTATCAAATGATAAAATTTTAAAACAATCTATATATGATCAAACAACACAATATAAATTAATAAAAAAAAATAAAAAAAGAGGTGAATTAATACCAGTAACATTAGCTAGAAGAATATTAAGAACTAAAAAAACTTTAGTTTTACCAGCTCATGTTAATATAACTTTAATTACAAACTCATATGATATAGTACATTCTTGATTTATACCAGGTTTAGGTATAAAACTTGATTGCGTTCCTGGTAGATCAACACACCATACTTTTTTTATTGATAACGTTGGTTTTTATTACGGTCAATGTGCCGAAATATGTGGTAGATATCATCATCACATGCCTATTAGAGTCTGTGCTTTACCTTTTGAACACTTTTTACTATGATGAAATACTTTTGGTTTACCAAAAATGTTAAATACTGTTTCAAGAAAAAGATTTGAAACTCACTATGAAATGAGAAAATACTCTTGATAATTAATTAAAAAAAAAATTAGGTTGTAATCAAAAAATTTATTGAGTGTGATCATGGCTCGGGATTAACGCTAATTAGACGCCTAACACATGCGAGTTTTATATATATTAGATAACAATTAAATCTAAATGTATAGCGTCAAGGTGAGTATAATACATAAATATGCCTTTAAGCCTATTTAAATAATAGTTAATTTTAAAACAATAACAAATGCTATAAAAAACAATTATAAATTATAATAAACAATCATATAATTCTTTAAAACCAAAAAAATTATTAGCAGCTTAAAGATTAATTTGTATAATATTAGGTAATTATTTCTAAAATTGTTTAATAAATAAATATATTTATTTTTAGTAAAATAAGCCTAGATGTTTAGTTGAATTTAGAGATTGTTCAACCACATACGGGTATGAAAACTACCCTATCTATTTGACAGCAGTGAGGAATTTTGGACAATATGCGAAAGCATGATCCAGCGAACTAATGGAAACGAAGAAGATAGACAATATTGTAAAGTTTAGTGCGAGAATTAACAAATGAGTATATTCTAGGAGAAGCTCTGGCTAATACATGTGCCAGCAGCCGCGGTAATACATGAGGAGCGAGCGTTATCCATATTGACTGAGTGTATTAAATACGTAGGATGTTATAATTACTACTTTAAAAATGTAATAAAAACTAAATACTGTAGTTATTTTATAAACAATAATTATAATTAAGAGTAGGAGACTTATAGAACAACGATTAAATGTAGTTACACTATATAGCTAGCCATAAACTAAGGTGCTTCTCTAATTATAATTTTATCTGATGTATGAAAGTACGGGTATCGATGAGGACTAGTCTCCCTAGTAGTCCGTACTGTAAAAGATGAATACTTTATGAATTACGAATTCAGGAATAGCTAACGCAAAGTATTCTGCTTGGGGAGTATTATCGCAAGATTAAAACTTAACTGAATTGGCGGGAATTTGTTCGAACGGTGGAACATGTGGTTTAATGCGATAATCCACGCAAAATCTTACCAACGTTTTAGGCTTTATCTAGTAATATGGTTAACACTATAATTATGTAGTAAAGTACGGAATTGCATGGCTGTCGTCAGTTCGTGCTGTGAAGTTTAGGATTAAGTTCTTTTTAACGAATGCAACCCTATAAATAAGTCTTTAATAAGTATTAAATGTTTATATTTATTATTCTTGTTTAATCTATATCCGGGTATATCGAAGTAATATTTTGTATACCTGAATATAGGGGTTTTAGGCTGAAGTCAAGTCCCTATGGTCTTTATACGTTGGGCTACACACGTGTTACAAGGGTAAAAACAAAGAGACGCAATAGAGTAATCTGGAGCAAAACTCTAAAAATTACCTCAGTTCAGATTGTCTCATGAAATTCTGAGGCATGAAGATGAAATCGTTAGTAATTGTAAATTAAAATGTTACAGTGAAATATTAGTCAAATTTTGCACACACCGCCCATCACGCTCGGAAAGTCAATATTAGCGGAAGATTTGAAAATCTCTACGGAATAATAAATTTAATATTAATTTATTAGTCATTATGTTTTTTTTTAACGCTGTGGATGGAAAGTAGTATCTAATCTAATATTGGTAATCTGAGTGAAGTTGACACAAGGTACTGGTAGGGGAACCTGTTGGTGGAATATATTATTATTAAAATAATAAAACTATATCTAAATGAAATAATAAATTAATTAAGATTCTAGATTATTTATTCTTATTAGATTTAAACGACGATTTAACAAGAAAAGCAGTATTTGAACAATTAGTGATATTTATATTTACTTATTGTGTTATGAATTTTTTAGCTTGATCTACAGTAGTAGAGCTAATTTGACCTACTCACTTTTTTAATAGAAGACATACATCTTCTCAGGAATTTTTAAGATTCAGAACATATACTGAAACTCTATTAAAATTAACTTCTTATAACGATTTTTTTTATATTTTAAATAATTATTATTTTAATCAAAAATTAATTTTAAAAAACTAAAAATCTCGAAATAAACTATATGTATAAAACTATAGTTTTAATATGACAGCTTTAATATTACACATAGTATGATCAATAGCCTACTTAATTAACTCTATATTATTTGATTTAATTAAATTTTTTATATCAAAAGAAGAGTTTGAAAAATTAAAACAATACAATTCAAATTATTTTATTAATAGTCTACTTGTATTATTTTTTAATAAAAATTTATCTTTTTATAAAAATATGTTAAATGAAAAAGAAATAGAAAAAATTGAAATCGAAAGATTAAAAAAATGACCATCAATAGGTTTTATACACTCTAATATTAACAAAATATTTAAAAAAAAAATTAGTAAATTTTCAGGATTAACATTTAAACAACACTATAAATTATATAAATTTTTTGAAAATAATTTTAATATTAATAATACTTTAAACACCGATTTAAACAATAAAATCAACTATAGTATTTTAAATTATATAGTAAAATCAAATTATTCTAATTTTATAAATTTAGATTTTAAAGATCTATTCGCTACTTTATTACTATCTAGAAATAGTATTTCAAATGATACTATCAAAATAAGTACTTATAATCTACTAAAATTTAACGATTATATTAGTTATTCAAACAGCACTTCATTAGAAAAAAATTTCAATAAAAATCAATTAGTTTTAAAAAATGACTATAATATTATAAAATTTAAACACAACTTAATTAATTACAAATCTTATTTTAATTTTAAAAACATATTAGAATTCTCAAATAATTACTTTTATTTAAAAAATTTTAATAAACACTTAAATTTTAACATAGAATTTAAAAATAATTTTTTTGAAAATTTAAAAAAAACATATTCTATATCTTTTTCAGCTACCAATATAGTTAAATATATATCAAATAGCTCAATCAAAAACTCAGTTATACTTTATTTAAGAAAAAATAAAATATTTAATAAAAGTAGATACTCAAGAAATAGACAAACATATAGAACAGGTGCTTACTGATGTCTATATGTTAATATAATAGCTGTTGTTGCTTTTTATTTTTGATTTTATAAATTTACTATGAATTTTGGTTATTTATGATGACTTTTATTTTCTCTAATAGCAAGTTTTTTTGTATCTAGAGCTATTAAACACAGATTTTATAACCCTATTAATATATATAATGAATTTATTTTGGGATTTAAATGATTAATTTCTATTCTATCTAGTTTATTTAATATATATAATATAACTAATTTTTTAGTTAATTTATTTTTATCAAATTTTTTTGTAAAAATTTATCAAAATAAATTTTTTAAAGATCTAAATAACTTATATTTAGTAAAACAACCTATATATACTATAAATAAAATTAATAAATTTATTATAAATTTAATTTAATTTTTTTTTTAAAAAAATAGGGGGGAATAGTTTAACGGTAGAACAACGGTCTTCAAAATCGTTAGCGTGGGTTCGATTCCTGCTTCCCTCGTATAATTTGTAATTTTTTAATGAATAGTAATTTCTCTAAAATATATTGATTTGACTTTAATGGTACAGTAAATGAAAATTTACCACTAACATATAATACATTAAAAATTTGTAGACAAGAAATCGACAAATTAGAAATAAATAATGAAAAAAAAGTAGGATCAAAAAAAAATCCTATAAAACTAAATGTTTCTTTTGAAGAAAAATACTCTAGTAATGAAGAAACTACAAAAATAGATTTAAATATATATGAAGAATCATCATTAAAATCTATATCAGCTAATTTTAATAACCATATTAAATCATATTTAAATTTAATGCTGCAACCATTCAATAACTTTTTAGAATTTAAATTAAAATTATCCACAGTTAAATTAAATATAAAACATTATTATGTTATAAATAATAAAATTTATGTAACTTACAAAGATTCTCTAATGCTTTTTAATTCACACGAAGATTATTTAAGTAACTTAAATGAAATAAACTCTGTAAAATACAATTTTTTATATAGAAACTATAATATCAATAACATAAAACTATCTAATATTTTAGATACTTTACTTTTAAATATTATACTATATCTACATTTATTATATATAAAATCTACAAATTATAACAGATTTGATTATAGATTAAAACAAACAGACTGAGGTTTTTATATAAATAATAAAACTAATAATTTACAAAATATATTTTCTGGATTAAAATATATTTGAAGAGGTTTAAGATTTTGAATAGTTGGTTTATTACTAGGTTTATCAGCTATATACTATCTAATGTATGTTAGACTACTACCCTTTAATAAAATAATTTTTGCTTGAATATTAGTTGCTATGTTTTTATATTGACTTTTATCTGGATTTGTTTTTTTTGTAAAAAAATATCAATATAGTAAATTTACAGCGGCTATACAAAGATTTTGAAAAAGAACATACATAATATTTTGACTAATAGAAGCCGGTACTTTTTCAGTATTTTTTTATCTAACTTTAAATGCATCTTCCGAACCTGTATATATGTACGATCAAATAAAAATTTATAAAACTCATTTATTTTCTTGAAGATGATTTTTAATAAAATTATTACCTTCAGTAGCTATAATTTTATTAGGATATTATTTACAATTAACTTTAAAATGAAACTTATTTAATAAACAAAATACTGTTATTTTATTAATAACTCTATTATTATTATACATATTATGACTAGAATTCTATCAATTCTATCATATATTAAGCTTTTTTGGTAATATAAATTGAAATTTTGATTATGATGAATATATATGAACTTTAGAATTAGATACAAGAAGAACAAGATTAGCAAATAACTATATAGCTGTTTGTCTATTTGCTAAATTTTGACATTTTGTATTTATATTTTTATTTTGAGTTTTTTTTGTACTAAGAATAAATGAATTAGGTAGAATGAGATATCCTTTATTAGTTGCAAATGTTCAAAATTTTATAATAATATATATTATGTCATGAGCTTATATGTATCCATGATTAAAATTTATATTTAGAAAATACTTAGATGTACCATATTATTGATTTTATTTAAATGGTAGAGAATTAGGTATAAGAGTATTTTTTACAGATTTAAAATTATTTTTTTATGGTTTAACAAATAAATTTTTAGATGCAAGTATATTCAATATAAAATTTGAAAAATATCCATTTTATTATTGAATAAGCTCATCTCCATTAACAAATTTTTATCAATATAGAAAATTTGTTATAAGAGACTCAATTATATATAACCTTAATAGTTATATTTTATAAATTAAAAATTTTTAAAAATTTTTTATCATTTTCTCATTTTTATTAATTTTTTATTTTTATTAATTTTTTATTTTTTTTTTGAAATTTTGATTAAATTTCATATAATTGTTTATTATCTATTACTTTTATATGTCGTTATCAATATTATAATAATTTCGTTAAACAATAATAAAAATAATAAATTTAATCTTAAATATAACATTTTTATAATACTATTTTTTATATTTATTTTTTGAAATATAAAAATAAACATTATTAATACTGATTTAGTTATGTCAAATATATTTTATTATATAAATATTATATATATTTAATAGTTTTGATAATATGTGAGTTGATTTTATAGAGCAGACTAAAAGTTTTAAAGTCTCGGTAAATAATTACTTTTATTATTTAAATAAAATAAAAAAGCTATTTACTTATTTAAACGATTTAAGAAAACATATATTAAAGAAGTATGTTTATACTATTAACCATAAAAGAATTGCTATAAATTATTTATACTTTAGTATGGTAACAGGTTTATCAGGTGCTGCACTAGCAACTATGATTAGGATGGAATTAGCACACCCCGGAAGCCCATTTTTTAAAGGAGACTCTTTAAGATATTTACAAGTAGTTACAGCCCACGGTTTAATTATGGTCTTTTTTGTTGTTGTTCCTATTTTATTTGGTGGTTTTGCAAACTTTTTAATTCCATATCATGTAGGTTCTAAAGATGTAGCATACCCTAGATTAAATAGTATTGGTTTTTGAATACAACCATGTGGTTATATTTTATTAGCAAAAATTGGTTTTTTAAGACCTCAGTTTTGAAGATATTACGATAAAACATCATTTTCGTTCCCATTTTTAGAAAAAATGAAATATAATCAATATAAAGAATATAAAAATGACTATTTATTTTATTTAGATTTTTTAAAAAAAGAAATTACTGATGATCATTCTTTTTTTTGAAAAGCTAGAAAAGTTATTAAATTACCTCAATATTCAGTTTTTTCCTTCGTACCATTAAAATTAATGATGTGAAAAACAATGATAAATTACCCTGAATCTTTTTGATACGCTGCTAGCAGAGTTGTACAATCAAGAAGAAAAAAAGTATTTGTAACTAAATGTTCTGCTAGAACTTTAACTACAGCTGGTTGAACTTTTATAACACCATTCAGTTCAAATATAAAATATACAGGTGTAGGTTCTCAAGATATATTAATTTTATCCGTAGTGTTTGCAGGTATTAGTACAACTATATCATTTACAAACTTATTAATTACAAGAAGAACTTTAGCTATGCCAGGTATGAGACATAGAAGAGTTTTAATGCCTTTCGTTACTATATCTATATTTCTAACTTTAAGAATGTTAGCTACTATTACACCAGTATTAGGTGCAGCTGTTATCATGATGGCTTTTGATAGACATTGACAAACTACATTTTTTGAATACGCTTACGGAGGTGATCCTATATTATCTCAACATTTATTTTGATTTTTCGGTCATCCTGAAGTATATGTTTTAATTATTCCTACCTTTGGTTTCATTAATATGATAGTACCTCATAACAATACAAGAAGAGTAGCTTCAAAACATCATATGATATGAGCTATTTATGTTATGGCTTATATGGGTTACTTAGTATGAGGTCATCATATGTATTTAGTTGGTTTAGATCATAGAAGTAGAACTATGTACAGTACTATTACAATTATGATTTCTATGCCAGCTACAATTAAGGTAGTTAATTGAACTTTATCTTTAGTAAATGGTGCTTTAAAAGTTGATTTACCATTTTTATTTTCTATGTCCTTTTTATTATTATTTTTAGTAGCTGGTTTTACAGGAATGTGACTATCTCATGTTAGCTTAAACGTATCTATGCACGATACTTTTTATGTAGTAGCGCATTTTCATATCATGTTATCAGGTGCTGCTATAACAGGTATATTTTCTGGATTTTATTATTATTTTAATGCTTTATTTGGTATAAAATTCTCAAGAATGTTTGGTTATATGCACCTAATATATTATTCGGGGGGTCAATGAGTTGCTTTTGTACCTCAATTCTATTTAGGTTTTTCAGGAATGCCTAGAAGAATTCACGATTACCCAGTTGTATTTATGGGTTGACATAGTATGTCTACAGCAGGTCATTTTATAACTTTAATTGGTATTATGTTTTTCTTCTTAATGATATTTGATTCTCATATTGAAAGAAGAGCAGCTACATCGTCAACATTAGGTTTACCTAGATGATACAAAAGAATATCTTATTATATTTTTAAAATAAGATATTTACAACATAATAAAGCTAAAATGAATGGTATTCCAGGTTCTACTGTAAGATTAATGTTAATTGACAGACATTTTGCTGAATTTGAAGTATTTAAAAAATAATTAATTAAATGGGTTTTTGAATTGCTCCTTTATTTGTAAATATTTTATCACTACCATTATATATAGTTATGTTAGTATATAATATAGTATGTATGTTATTAATAACTTTAGTTATTGCATCTATAACATTAATAGAAAGAAAAGTTTTAAGTTTGATACAAAGAAGAGTTGGTCCTCATTATGTTGGTTATAGAGGTAGATTACAATATATAGCTGATGCTTTAAAGCTATTTATAAAAGGTATAGTAGTACCTGAAGGATCAAATAAATTTTGATTTGTCGCTATGCCATCAGTTGCTGGTGCAACTTGTTATACTTTTTGAATGAATTCTATGTGAGGTCCTAGTGTTTCAATATTTGAAATAGAATATAATATGGTTTATGCTAGTATACTATCAATATTATTTAGTTATTGTATTATGTTAACAGGTTATTTTAGTAAAAGTAAATACGCTTTTATGGCTTCTGTAAGATGTGCTATATTAATGTTAAATATAGAAATCTTCTTAGGATTATTAGTTATAAATTTAATATTTATTACCGAATCATTTTGTTTTTCTGTATTTGTAATATATCAGGAAATAATTTGATTAATTTTTATATTTTTTGGTGTATCTGGTTTAATTTTTATAACTTTTTTACTTGAAACAAATAGAGCTCCTTTTGATTTAGCAGAAGCTGAGTCAGAATTAGTTACTGGTTATAGTGTTGAATATGGTGGTTTTTATTTTGCCCTATATTATTTAGGTGAATATTTTCACTTATTTTTTTTCTCAATAGTAATAAGTATAGTATTATTTGGGGGCTGAGAATTACCTAATTTTGTTTATTATTTTATGATAAACGATTTTAATTTATTTTAAAAAACTAAATGAATTTTCTTTAGTTTTAATGTTTTTAATTACTTTAACATCAAATTTTTCAAACATTATAAATTTCAACTCATATTTTATTAACATAATTGATTTTTTAACACCACTTTATTTTTTAGAAAATTTTTTAATTCAATTTTTCATATTATATTTACTATATCTACTTATTGTAAATAATAATTTATATTATATTTTATTATATGTTTTTATAGAAATAGTTTTATTTGGTTTATTCATTTGTTTATATCAAATGGAACTATTTACAGGTTTTTTATGAGTAGCTGAATTTACTATTATTTTTATTGCTGTAGTATTATTATTTTATTTAAACGTTGATGGTCTTCACTTAAAGTATAATAACAATTTAAATAATATAATTTATTTTATACCTTCACTATTATTATTTTTAGTATTTTTTAACATGGATTCTTACTCTGAATTAGAATTATATCTTCCTATAGAATTAAACAATATAGACTATTATGACGATTATTACGAAGCTGTAAATAATAACATTATGAATGACTTTACACCATTAACCATAAGTTATTATTCTATAAATAGTATAGAATTTATTATTATAGGTTTACTATTATTATTAGGTAGCGTAGCTTGTGTCAATTTATATAAATCTAATAAAAATTTTACTATAATAAAACAATCTAATTTACTAAATATGTTTGATTTCTTTAAAGATTTTATTAATTTCTCATTTCTAAGAAAACAAGATTTAAATAACCAAACTAACGCCAATCCTAGTTTAAGATCTATAAAAAAAAAATTTAATTAAATGATACAAAAAGAAACTAATTTAAAACCAATAGATAAATGTGGAGTTTGATCAGTAAGGGCGTTTCATTTATATGGTGGTTCGTTTAGAAATCAATCTACAATAAGTAACTTTTTAAAAGTTAGTGTAAAAAAAACAAGAGCAAATAATTGAGTACCGAAAAAAACAAAATTAAAAGCAATAATTGTTACACTAAAAAAAGAATTAAAAAAAATAGATGGTAGCTATATAAAATTTAGAACAAATAATGTTGTCCTATTAAAAAAAAGATTAACCCCTAAAGGAAAAATATTAATGGGGCCCGTTAGTTCAAATTTAAGGAGAAAACGTTTCTTAACTTCTTTTTGTGGATCTATTTAAATCATACAAATTTTTATTTAAAATTAACTCTTATCGTCTAACGGTGAGGACAACGGGTTTTCACCCCGTAAATTTGGGTTCGATTCCCAATAAGAGTAATATGTTTAGATGACTTTTTTTATATTGGTATAACGTAACTGATACACCATCAGCTATTTCAAAAATTAATTTATGATCTTATATTAATATAAGACTTTTTAAAGCAAGAGTTAGTAGTTCAATAGCTTACTACATATTAAGCTTAAATAATTTAGAATTAAAAAAATTAAAAATTTTTTATAAAAACACATATTTCGATTATATTTATCTAAAATCAATACCATGTTTATTTTTAATTATTTTTTTTTCTTCTATATATTTATTTATATAACCTGGTAGGTATGTTTAATTTAAACACCATGTATTTATCTAAAATATTTATAGAATTTAATTTTTATTTTTTATTTATATTATTTATAATATCTTCAATAATATTTTATTTTTCTAAAATAATATCTATACAAAAATTAAATCAAAATTCAGTTTTTAATTTTTTAAAAATATTTAATGTAGTTAGCATATTAGTATCATTCTTTATACATATCATAGGATTTTGATTTTACTGTATACACGCATACTCTTTTTCCTTAAATTTATTTTCAGAATTAAATTTATACAATTCGTATTCCATTGAATTACTTGATAACTCAAATATCAATAACTTACTACCATCATATTTTAAATCAAACGTCACAATTGACTTTTTTGGTTTAATACTATTAACACTTGCTTATATAGTAGGTTTTATTTCAGTCCTAGCTCTTGATTCTAGATTATATTGAAAAAACATAAAATATATATTCTCTTTTAATATATTTCTATTGATAGTCTATATTTATGTAACTGTATCTAATATATTACTTTTTTTTATGTGTTACGAATTATTATTAATACCTTCTTTTTTAATTGTTTATTTTGTTAGTCCAAGTAGAAGAGCTATCCAAGCTTCCTTATATTTTGTTATATGAACACAACTAGGATCATTACTAGTTTTAATAGCTATATCATACATAATAGCTATATCCAATACATATGAATTTTCAGATTTAAAATATTTCAATTTTACTAATTCAGAATCCACAATTATAGTTTTTTTACTTTTTCTAGGATTTGGTTTTAAAGCTCCTATATGACCATTTCATTATTGATTAACTAAAACACATGTAGAAGCACCTAGCGGTTTTTCAATTTATTTAAGTGGTTTTTTAGTTAAAACAGCTTTATATGGTTTTTATAAATTAAATACTTCTATATTTATAGATGTAGATTCTTCAATATTTATAGCTATTTGTATAATAGGTGTCGTAGATTCATCGTTAAAAATGTGAGGTCAAACTGATTTAAAAAAACTTGTAGCATACGGTACAATACAAGAAATGAATATCATATATTTAGCTTTTTGTTGAGGTGATTCATGTGCTATATTAGGCGGTATTTTATTTAGTGCGACACATGCTTTTTTATCTGCACTAATGTTTTTCTTAGTTGATTGCGTATATAGAAGATTTCATACAAGATCATTAATAGAAATTAATGGTATTTTACATATAACTCCTAATTTAGGTTTAGCAATTTTATTTATGTTAGTTTTTTTTTCAGGTATACCTGGTACTATAAAATTCATTAGTGAATTTTATATATTTAGTGGGCTATTAGAAGCATCGCCACTATCTTGTTTTATATTAATGCTTGTAGCTAACGTTTTAGGATTAATAGGTTTTAGTAAAGCTTGATTTAATGCTGTTTTTGGTATGCCTAAAAAAAATACAAAATATTTACCTATGGATTTAACATTTAAAGAATCTTATATTATTTTATATTGTTATTTTTTTTTATTTATATTTTCATATTTTTCATTTGTATTCTTCTAAAATTAATTTAAAATAATAAATAAAAAATTAAATCTTTTTTTAATTGAAAATAAAAAAATAATTAATAACAGCGTTTTAAACAAAAATAATAATAAAAATAATTTTAATATTATAAAATATTTTAATTTAAAAAATTACAAAGAAATCAAAGCCCTATTAAATCTTTTTAAATGTATAAGTTTACTAAATAAATTGAACAAATCTATATTCATATATAATGACAATTTTATCACTATAATAAATAAAAATAACTTTTATAAAAATTTATTAACGTATAAATACGTTAACATTGAGTTGATGTCTATGTTAAAAATATATATATATATGAATACATCTATTTTTATAAACGCCTCATCAAGTTTTATAAAATTTAAATCAGAATATGAAACTTATTCAGATATATTTTTTGATTGCTATCACCACCCATTTAAAAGAAAAAAAGCTAATTCATTAGTATATAAAATGTATTTTCTAGTATTATATTTTTTAATATAATAATAATAAATTCAAATATAATTTTTTTTAGTAAATTTCAATAAGTTTTTGAAATTGAAAATTAGAAATCTACTTCTAAAACTTAAAAAATTTAAATTCTATAGTAAAAAGTACCGCGAGGGAAAGGTGAAAAGATTTTTAATATCTTAAAAGAACCTAAAATTTAATGCTAAATACAGTTAAGGCTTTATGTTTTAACGTACCTTTTGCATAATGGGCTAGCGAGTTTATATAATTAGCGAGTAATTTATAATAAAATAATATTACGAATCGATAGAAAATTAGTTAATTATATAAGACCTGAAGCTAAGTGATCTAATTATGGTTAGATTAAGGGTATTTATACCTAAGGATCGAACTCTTAAATGTTGCAAAATTTTGGGATAAACTGTAATTAGGGGTGAAAGGCTTATCAAACTTAGTTATAGCTGGTTTTCCACGAAACCTATTTAAGTAGGGTGATATTTTATTATAAAATTAGGTTTAAATAACTATATCTATAATTAATATGTTAATTATAAAATTAGTATATAATAATTAGTTTTATTTAAATATTAATCAGACTATTAGCGCTAAGGTTTATAGTCAAGAGAGAAACAGCTCAGATTAAACAATAAGGTCTACAAAAGTAAATAATTTTGGAGATTGTTTTTATTATTATCAATAAGATGTAGGCTTGGAAGCAGCCATCATTTTAAAAAAGCGTAAAAGCTTAATATTGAGTGTATTATTGTTTTAAAATAATAAATATAAAAATAATCATAAATGAAAATAGATTAATTTTTACTTACCGAATTGATAAATCGAAAGATGGTAGTGGAACATTTTGTATAAATAAATAAAATTGTGAAATTTTATATCTTATCAATATAGATAATGCTAGCATGAGTAGTAGACATAATGTGAGAATCATTATCGCCTGATGTACAAGGGTTGCTAAATTTGATAATCTTATTTAGTGTAAATCGGTTTCTAAAATTTAAATGTATATTTTTATTGATGAATACGAAATATAAAATTCTTAATAATCTATTAAATATATTACATAAAATTTTTTGTAATATATTTATTTAATGGATTAGTTGCTGGAAATGTTTATATTTTTTTTACCGTACTAACTCTAACACAAGTGTACAAGTAGAATATATAATGGCGAAGGAGTAAAAAGTATTGAAGGAACTAGGCAAATTGACTCTGTAACTTCGGGAGAAAGAGGGCTTTAAGCAACTAAAAAGAGAGAGTAGCGACTGTTTAATAAAAACATAAGATTTTGCTAAATTTAAATACGAAGTATAAAATCTGACACCTGCCCGGTGCTGCAAGGTGAACAAATTTTGGTAAACGCTAAAATTTTAAACCCCAGTAAACGGCGGCCGTAACCCTGACGGTCCTAAGGTAGCAAAATTCCTTGGCGGGTAAGTTCCGTCCTGCATGAATGGTGTAACGACTGCTCTGCTGTCTCCAATACTAGCTCTACGAAATTGAATTTTCCGTGAAGATGCGACAATATTACAACTAGACGGGAAGACCCTATGCACCTTTACTGTTATCTGTAAATAATTTTTTTTTATAATTAACTAGACAAGTAGGAAATTTATATTAAAAATGGAAAACTACTTAATTATATTTAAAAATTAAAAATAAATTAATCATATTATCAATTAATTATTTTGTTATAGAAAGACAGTTTGACTGGGGCGGTCTCCTCCTAAAAAGTAACGGAGGAGTATAAAAACTCGGGGTATCTTATTTTAATTAAGATCAATATTAAAATGAATTTTACTGAGTTTGATTAGAGTACTTACAAGTATTCTAAGGATATATGTCTATCATATTGACCCGATATAATTTTGTAGAAAATATATCGATCAACGAATAAAAGGTACGCTAGGGATAACAGGCTTATGAGTTTTGAGAGTTCTTATTAATAAACTCGTTTGGCACCTCGATGTCGGCTCATCACATCCTGATGGTGGACAATCTATCAAGGGTCCGGCTGTTCGCCGGTTAAAGTGGTACGTGAGCTGGGTTTAAAACGTCGTGAGACAGTTTGGTCCCTATCTGTTGTAATTATAAGAAAATAAATAAGAATTAACTTTAGTACGAGAGGACTAGGAAAATTTAATCACTGGTTTGAAAATTATTTTAATAAATAAAAGTATGGTTTTTAAGCTACATTAAACAAAATAATTGCTGAATATTATATAAGCAAGAATTTAACTTATATTATTTTCTAATAAATTTTTTAAAGACTATATTATTTAAGTTTTTATATAAGTGTAGTTATAACTAACGAATATATAAAAAACTTATAATTTAATATTTACTACAGTTTAGTTTATATAACTTATGTGGCGGAACAGGTAGACGCGTGGGACTTAAAATCTCATTCCATAGGAGTGCCGGTTCGATTCCGGTCATAAGTAAATTTTTAAAGTAGTAAAAATAATAAAGCATTAAATGGATGCCTAGAATTTAAATTTTTTCGTAAACAAATTTACGATATCTATTTAGTAAATAATATATTGATATTTTTATTTATTTGCAATTAATAGATTAAAAATTAATTTAACGAAGTGAAACATCACAGTAGTTATTTTTAAAAACTCAATTGAGAATAGTATAGTGGTGAGCTTATACTATAAGTTTTATTTTTATATAAAATTGAAAATTTTAGAATAAATTACCAAAGTAGGTGAAAGTCCAGTAAATTTTTTATTATATACATTTAGCTGCTTGAATGGTTTCAGTGTGGGCTCATTTCCCATTACTATAAAGTTCGATTCTTTAAAGCGGCCTTATTATTAATATTATTAATAACACATTATTACAAATGAAACTAAAGAGACACGAGGGTAGTAGATATGAAACTAAAGAGACACGAGGGTAGTAGAT